GTTTTGTAGTGGGACCAGGGATAGTTTTGTATAATATTAATTATATTATTAATTATATTATTAATTATAATATTAATTATAATATTAATTATAATATTAATTATAATATTAATTATAATATTAATTATAATATTAATTATATTATTAATTATAATATTAATTATAATATTAATTATAATATTAATTATATTATTAATTATAATATTAATTATAATATTAATTATAATATTAATTATAATATTAATTATAATATTAATTATAATATTAATTATAATATTAATTATATTATTAATTATATTATTAATTATAATATTAATTATAATATTAATTATAATATTAATTATAATATTAATTATAATATTAATTATAATATTAATTATATTATTAATTATAATATTAATTATATTATGTTTTGGTGTCTTTTACCCATTGTCGAGATTTTTCTGTTCCGGGGGGGTTGCAGAAGCAAATGCAATGTCTCGAGTTTTGGGGGGGTAGGGGGGGTATACGCTCAAAAGCCGAGAATATTTTTATTAAGTATATTTCGAGAAGTTTTACGATTATGCACTTGATATTATAATATGTGGTTATTGATGGAATGTTTTAAGCCAATCATCACATGTGCTTGCTTGCAAGGAAGTGTTCTACCTTATAGAACATAGGAAGCGGTGCATTCCGAAATGTCAGATGAAAGAGATCCGGAAAAAAAATTCACCCCTTGCCCTTTGGAGTGAACGCTAGGCATGCTGGGTAACGAATATTATGTTGTGCTTGCTAATGCCCGAGATATGCCTACTATTTATGAAACTAATGGTGGTAGGATCTAGTTATGTTCTTGAAATAGGAACCTATGCCAGGAATAGTTCACTAATTGCAACCCTACAATCATTATCCTTGACCATCATTAATTATATGCATTAAGTAATAACCTGATGGTCGGTTCTTATTACATAACTAATCTTATAATTCCTAATTATTTTTGACAGTACAATGATAGGTTTCATTAGGTTACACTTTCTTGGGTATTCCATATTTTAACTATTATTACCATTACATTGAGTTCATGTCCTAGATCTCATGATGGTGATTATACATATATGTATTTAAAGCATATATGTATGGTCAACATAAATTTATGGTGATTATACATATATGTATTTAAAGCATATATGTATGGTCAACATAAATTTATGGTGATTATACATATATGTATTTAAAGCATATATGTATGGTCAACATAAATTTATGGTGATTATACATATATGTATTTAAAGCATATATGTATGGTCAACATAAATTTATGGTGATTATACATATATGTATTTAAAGCATATATGTATGGTCAACATAAATTTATGGTGATTATACATATATGTATTTAAAGCATATATGTATGGTCAACATAGTTATTCGCAAGGAATAGTTTAATGTTGTAGAATTTTAGCTTTGGGAGCTAAGGGTAAGAGTTAAAATCTCTTTTCTTTGATGCATGAGGGAAGGTTTGAACGTCCGACGTCCGGCTTACAAGACCGGTGCTCTAGCACTGAGCTACTGATGCAGGATCATCCTAAAACCTTGTTCTCGAGCCATCCGGCAAGTGGGAAGAGGATGAGGAATAACGAGAAGTAGAGGACGGATGCTACTTGGCCAATGATAATAAAGGGCTGTTCTGCTGGCATACCTCCAATTCATGTGAGGATAGCCACGTCCGCAATAAGGGTTCAGAATAAAAATTGGGAGGCGGGGCGAAATGTCAATGCCCGTTGTTTTGATGTGTGAAGGAAGGGCACGATTATGAGTACAAGGATAGAGGCTAGGAGTGCTAGTACACCCCCTAATTTGTTTGGGATGGAACGTAAGATGGCATAGGCAAATAAGAAGTATCATTCAGGTTTGATGTGGGGAGGCGTAACCATAGGGTTTGCGGGTGTAAAGTTGTCGGGGTCTCCTAAGAGGTTAGGGGAAAATAATGCTAGGGAAGCGAGGGCTACTAGTAGGACTGCAAATCCTAGCAGGTCTTTATAAGAAAAGTATGGGTGGAATGAAATTTTATCTGCGTTGGAGTTTAAGCCAATGGGGTTGTTTGAGCCGGTTTCGTGAAGGAAGAGGAGGTGGAGGATGGTCATAGCTAAAATAATGAATGGGAAGAGGAAGTGGAAGGCAAAGAATCGGGTGAGAGTAGCGTTATCTACTGAGAAGCCCCCTCAGATTCATTCAACAAGGGTGGTACCTACGTAGGGAACAGCAGATAAGAGGTTGGTAATAACAGTGGCGCCTCAAAATGATATTTGTCCTCATGGGAGGACGTAGCCCACAAAGGCTGTCATCATGACTAGAAGGAGGAGGATTACTCCGATGTTTCAGGTTTCTTTGTAAAGGTACGAACCGTAGTAAAGACCTCGACCAATATGTGAATAGATACAGATAAAGAAAAAGGATGCGCCGTTTGCATGTAGGTTTCGGATTAGCCATCCGAAGTTTACGTCCCGGCAGATGTGGGCGACGGAGGCAAAGGCTGACTCAACGTCAGGGGTGTAGTGTATAGCGAGGAATAGGCCTGTGAGGATTTGGGACAGTAAGCAGAGACCTAATAGTGAGCCGAAGTTTCATCATACGGAGATGTTGGAGGGGGTAGGAAGATCGACCAGGGCGTCGTTAACAATTTTTAGGAGTGGGTGAGTTTTTCGGAGGCTTGCCATCATTTATTCCTGTAGTCGAAACTACAACGATGGTTTTTCAAGCCGTAGGTCCTGGTTAAAACCCTGGTAGGAATAATGAATTTTATTATGTGTTGTCTCTTATTGGGTTTGGTACTGGGGCTGATTGCTGTGGCTTCAAACCCCTCTCCTTATTTTGCGGCCCTCGGTTTAGTGGTGGTAGCAGGCATGGGGTGTGGGGTTTTAACGGGGTATGGGGGAACTTTTTTATCTTTGGTGTTGTTTTTAATTTATTTAGGTGGGATGTTGGTTGTATTCGCTTACTCAGCGGCCTTGGCCGCTGAGCCGTACCCTGAAAGCTGAGGAAGTCCTGTGGTGGTTTTTTATATATTAGCCTATGCGGTGGGAATTACGACAGTCTGTGTTATTTTTTGAGGGGGATGGTACGAGGTCTCTTGGGTACCGGCTGATGACATGGAGGAGTTCTCCGTGTTTCGGGCGGATATGGGTGGGGTTGCCTTAATATATTCATTAGGCGGCGGGCTATTATTGATTAGTGCATGAGTATTATTACTCACTCTATTTGTCGTGTTAGAGTTAACACGAGGGCTTGGCCGAGGGACGGTCCGGGCTGTTTAAAACAGAAATAGGAAGACGGTGACGGCCATGATGAGGGTAAGGAAGAATAATGTCAGGAAAGTTTTGATCATTCCCCGTTGTGTGTTGCTTGTTGCAGTAATTATGGGGCGGTTAGATGAAGTTAGGGATTTTGGGCCGGCTTTTTCTAATCAGGTTTGGTCAATTAATTGGCTGGCGATGGACTGGCCTAAGATCAGACTGAGTTTAGGGGTCAGTCGGTGGACTAGGGATGGGAAGAAGCCAAGTATGTTAGAGAAGCGGTAAGGGGTGGGGTTAGGGGTAGGCTTAAGTTGTTTGTTTGCAAGGGAAGCTAGGTCTAAGGCTACAATTAGCCCGACGATGGTAATAGCTAGGGCCGTAAGTTTTACGTTAGTAGGTATGGTTATTACGGGTGTTTTTAGGGGGGCAATGGTTAGGGTAATAAAGAGACCAGCAATAATGCTCCCTCAGGCTAGTCGCTTTAGGGGGTTAATCACTAGGGGGTTATTTTCGTTGATAGGGGAGAGAGGGTTGAATCGTGGGAAGCCTATCGACACGAAGTAAATGAGTCGGAGGCTGTAAACAGCTGTAAATGAAGTGGCAAGCAGGGTGAGTGCCAGGGCTCAGGCATTAACAGTTGATGTATTAAGGGCTTCAATGATTGCATCTTTTGAGAAAAAGCCTGAGAGGAAGGGGGTGCCCGTAAGAGCAAGGCTTCCAATGATTAAGCAAGTGGAGGTGATAGGGGTGAGGTTGTGCATGCCCCCTATTTTGCGAATGTCCTGTTCGTCGTTTAAATTGTGGATAATAGAGCCAGAGCAGAGGAAAAGCATAGCTTTGAAGAAAGCGTGTGTGCAGATGTGTAGGAAGGCGAGTTGGGGTTGGTTTAATCCGATTGTAACTATTATCAGTCCTAGCTGACTTGACGTGGAGAATGCTACGATTTTCTTGATGTCGTTTTGAGTAAGAGCACATGTGGCAGTGAATAGGGTTGTTAGGGAACCTAAGCAGAGGCAGATGGTGAGGGCGACAGGGTTAGTCTCTATAAGAGGGTTTATTCGAATCAGAAGGAAAATGCCTGCGACTACTATGGTGCTGGAGTGGAGTAGAGCGGATACTGGTGTAGGGCCTTCCATGGCGGAGGGAAGTCAGGGGTGGAGTCCAAATTGGGCTGATTTACCAGTGGCGGCGGCGATCACAGCGAGAAGAGGAAGGAGGGGACTATTAAGGGCTTGGGCGGCTGTAAAGACTTGCGGCATTTCCCATGAGTTTAGGCTGCTTGCTATTCATGCTATGGCTAGGATAAGTCCGATGTCCCCAACCCGGTTGTACAGGACAGCTTGTAGGGCGGCTGTATTGGCGTCTGATCGTGCGTATCATCAGCCGATAAGGAGGAAGGATATAATGCCAACCCCTTCCCATCCGATGAAGAATTGGAATATGTTGTTTGCTGTGACTAGGACAAGTATTGCAACGAGGAAGACTAGAAGATATTTGAAAAATCGGTCCGCTTGGGGGTCTGAGTGCATGTATCATAGTGCGAATTCAAGGATTGCTCAGGATACGTAGAGTGCGACAGGCAGGAAGAACACGGAATATTGGTCGAACATTAGGCTGAAGTTAATGCTGAAAGAGTCGATATTTGCTCAGCTGTAGCCGGTTGTGACAGTTTCTGTCCCTTCGGAGATGTAGATAGTCAGGGGGAGGAGGCTAATGTAAAATGCTGCTTTGACTGCGGTTTTTACTCGGACGCGGAGAGCGTTAGGTTTTTTAGGATCAGGGAATAGGGCTGTTAATACTGGATACGCCAGTATTAAGAAGATCATGGTGATGGTCGATGTTATTGTTAAAGGAGACGGTGGCATGGTCATACTACTACTTGGATTTGCACCAAGAGTTACAGGTTCCTAAGACCGGCGGATTGCTGTTATCCTTTAGAAGTGCAAGGCGAGCTGGCCCCGGGGTTTAACTGGGGTCATGAAGATTAGCAGTCCTCATTGCTGTCGAGCCCTGCTCGGGTAAATAAGGGGATTTTAACCCCAATCTTCAGAGCCACAGTCTAATGTTTTTGTTAAACTATAATTACACGTGTTTCATCCGCAGATTAGCTCTGGCTTTAGGATAAGGCAAATTAGGGGGAGGAGGTGTAAGGCTATGACAAGGTGTTCTCGGGTGTGAGAGGGGTCGAGGGCAATAATATGCGCTGGAAGAGGGCCCCGTTGTGTCATTAGGAACATATATAGAGAATATGCTGCGGTGATTAGGGTTCCCGTTCCCGTTAAGGTTAGTGTTCAAGGGGATCAGTTGAAAAGGGAGGTAATAATTATGAGTTCGCCCATAAGATTAGGGAGAGGGGGGAGGGCTAGATTAGCCAGGCTAGCGATAAACCACCATGTCGCTATTAAGGGCAGAATAATCTGAAGTCCTCGTGCCAGGAGTATGGTTCGACTGTGTGTCCGCTCGTAATTAGTGTTAGCTAAGCAGAAAAGGGCCGAGGATGTTAATCCATGTGCAATTATGAGGATAAGGGCGCCTGAAAACCCTCATGGTGTTTGAATCAAAATTCCTCCTGCAACGAGACCCATATGACTCACTGAGGAATAAGCAATCAGGGCTTTTAAGTCTGTTTGCCGGAGGCAAATTGACCCTGTCATAATCACGCCTCATAGGGCAAAGGCGATGAAGGGGTAACTTAGTTGTTTAGTTAGGGGGTCTAGTATCGTTATTATTCGCATCATCCCGTAACCTCCTAGTTTGAGTAGGACAGCTGCAAGTACTATGGAGCCTGCAATTGGGGCTTCTACGTGTGCTTTAGGTAGTCAGAGATGAACCCCGTAGAGAGGCATTTTAACTAGGAAGGCCAGAAGGCAGCCTGCTCATCATAATTTGTCTGCGTAGGAGGTTAGTTGAAGGGGGAGGGTGTACTGAAGAGTAAGGAGAGATAGGGTCCCTGTGCTGTTTTGTATTAATAGGAGGGCTACAAGTAGGGGGAGGGATCCAGCCAGTGTGTAAAATAGGAAGTAAGTCCCCGCGTTCAGGCGTTCTGTCTGGTTTCCTCAGCGGGTGATAATAATTAATGTTGGGATTAAAGTGGCTTCAAATATGACGTAGAATATGATGACTTCAGTGGCTCCAAAGGCTAGGATTAGGAAAAGTTGTAGGGAGGTTAGAAGGGTAATGTACGTTCGTTGACGATTAGTAGGTTCTGCGGCTGTATGGTTTTGGCTGGCTAAAATTATTAGCGGGAGCAGTCAGCAGGTTAGGACGAGAAGTGGGGTTGACAGCAGATCAGTTGCTATGTAAAGGTTAAGGGATGTTCAGCCTGCTTCTGACAGGCTTGCTAGCCAAGCTAGGCTAGCAAGTGCAATAATAAGGCTGTGGGTGAGGGTTGTGGGTCACAATCATTTATGAGGGGTAAGTCAGGCTACTGGAACAAGTATAAGCGTTGGGATGAGGATCTTTAGCATTGAAGGAGGTTGAGGCCTTGCAGGCGGTCACCTCCATGAGTTCGGGATGTAGCTACTAGCAGAGCTAGTCCTGCGCTTGCTTCGCAGGCTGAAAAGGCTAGCAAAAGTATTGGCGAAGTTGAAAAGTTAGAGGAGCCTAGTTGTAAGGCTCAGATTGAGAGGGCAATGAAGAGGGAGAGTATCATAGCTTCTAGGCATAGCAATGCAGACAAAAGGTGGGTTCGATGAAATGCGAGCCCGGTAAGCCCTAACATGAATGTCGATGAGAAGGCGAAGTGGATAGGAGTCATTAAGTAATTGTGGGGTTCAACCACAAGTTCTTGAGCCGAAATCAAGTGTTTTTCTTAGACTAATCACTTATTCAGCTCATTCTAGTCCGCCCTGAAGTCACTCGTAAATAAGGCCTAGGGTTAAAAGGGCTAAAACTGAAGCGGCTCAAAAGAAGGTTGTAAGAGGAGAAGTTAACTGGTCCCCTCACGGCAGCGGTAGGAGTAGTGCAATTTCTAGGTCAAATAGAAGGAAGAGAATAGCGATGAGGAAAAAGCGAAGAGAGAAGGGTAGACGGGCTGAGCCCAGAGGGTCAAATCCACATTCGTACGGGGAGAGTTTTTCATGGTCGGGGGTTATTTGAGGTAATCAAAAGGATACAATGGCTAGGACTGTAGAGAGTGCAGCGGCAATTGTAATGATTGTTATGATAAGACTCATTATCTTTCCTTGGGCTTTAACCAAGACCTGGTGATTGGAAGTCACTAATACTAAAGTTCATACTAGAAAGATTAAGATCCTCATCAGTAGATGGAGACGTAAAGGAAGAGTCAGACAACATCCACGAAATGTCAGTATCAGGCGGCTGCTTCGAACCCAAAGTGATGATCAGATGTAAAGTGGTAACGGACTTGGCGTAGAAGGCAGACAGCTAGGAAAGTTGAGCCAATAATAACGTGGAGTCCGTGGAAGCCGGTGGCAACAAAGAATGTTGAGCCATATACTCCGTCTGCAATTGTGAAGGGGGCTTCATAGTATTCCATGGCTTGGAGGAAGGTAAAATAAAATCCTAGTAGGATAGTTAGTGTTAGAGACTGGATTGCCTGTTTTCGGGATCCCTCTATAATGCTGTGGTGGGCTCAGGTTACGGTTACCCCTGAGGCGAGAAGTACTGCGGTGTTTAATAAGGGGACTTCAAATGGGTCTAGCGTGGAGATACCTGTGGGAGGTCAGCAGCCCCCCAGCTCGGGAGTAGGGGCTAAGCTGGCATGGTAGAAGGCTCAGAAGAATCCTAGAAAGAAGAATACTTCTGAAGTGATGAAGAGAATTATACCATATCGTAGACCTTTTTGTACTGGGGGTGTATGGTGTCCCTGGAAGGTTCCCTCTCGGATAATGTCCCGTCATCATTGGTACATAGTGAGAAGGAGTAGGGCAGTTCCAATTGTTATTAAGGTAGTGGAGTGAAAGTGGAATCAGGTGGCAAGGCCAGATGTTATTAGTAGGGCGGCAATTGCGCCTGTTAGTGGTCAAGGGCTAGGGTCGACTATGTGGTATGCGTGTGCTTGATGGGCCATTATACATTTTCCTGTAGGTATAGGCTTAAGAGTAAGACGAATACATAAGCCTGGATCATGGCTACAGCAATTTCCAAAATTGTAAGGAGGAAAAGCAGGGCTGCGGTTGTTAGGGCAACGGCTGGTATTAGGGGAAGGAGTACTATTGTGGCAGTCGCGACTAGTTGAATTAAAAGGTGACCAGCTGTGAGGTTAGCGGTGAGTCGCACACCAAGTGCTAGGGGGCGAATGAGAAGGCTGGCCGTCTCAATAATAATTAGAACAGGGATGAGAAGGGTGGGGGTGCCTTCTGGAAGAAGGTGGCCAAGGGCTTCAGTTGGTTGGTTTCGCATGCCAATAATGACTGTTGCAAGTCATAGAGGGAACGCCAGGCCTAGGTTGAGGGAGAGTTGGGTGGTAGGGGTAAAGGTGTACGGAAGGAGGCCTAACATGTTTAGAGTAATTAAAAATATAAGAAGTGATATTAAAAGTACTGTTCATTTATGTCCTGGATGGTTGACAGGAATGAAAAGTTCTCGAGTGGTGCGGCTAATGAATCAGTTTTGGGTGGATAGCAGCCGATTGTTTAGTCATTGAGAAGTGGGTGTCGGGATAAGCAGTCAGGGGAGGGTGAGGGCTAGGACGATCAGGGGTGTGCCTAAAAGAATAGGGCTTTCAAATTGGTCAAAGAAGCTTAAAGCCATGGTCAATTTCAGGTGTTGCCTTTTTCTTTTCGGGCACTTAAGGGTGTAGGTACATTTGGGGTGGCGTGGGCGATGATTTTGGGGGGTAAAACAATTAAGAAGACTAGTCAAGAGAAGGCTATAATGGGAAATCAGGGGGTGGGGTTAAGTTGGGGCATGCCACTAAGGGTGGTTAGGAGCCACCGATCTTTAGCTTAAAAGGCTAACGCTGTCCCTGCTTCAGCTTCTTAGTGAGGCGTCTTCAAGTATTACGGAAGATCAGTTTTCGAAGTTCCCTAATGGGACTGCTTCGACTACAATGGGCATAAAGCTATGATTAGCCCCACAAATCTCTGAGCATTGTCCGTAGAACACTCCAGGGCGAGAAGCAATAAAGGCTGTTTGATTTAATCGACCAGGGACTGCGTCTATTTTTACACCAAGGGAAGGAACTGCTCAAGAGTGTAGAACATCTTCGGCAGAGATGAGAATTCGAATGGGGGATTCAACTGGAATTACTATACGATGGTCTGCTTCTAGGAGTCGGAATTGTCCGGGGGTGAGGTCACTTGTCGGGACCATATAAGAATCGAAGCCGAGGTCTTCATAGTCTGTGTATTCATAACTTCAATATCATTGATGTCCCACTGCTTTAATTGTTAAGTGGGGGTCATTAATTTCGTCTATAAGGTACAAGATGCGGAGTGAGGGGAGGGCAATTAGGATTAAGATGATAGCCGGGAGAATTGTTCAAATGATTTCGATTTCTTGGGAATCTAGGATGTATTTATTGGTAAGCTTAGTTGAGACTATTGCTACAATAATGTAAAGGACTAATGCACTGATTAAGAAAACAATTATAAGGGCGTGGTCGTGGAAGTGTAGAAGTTCTTCTATAACGGGTGAAGCTGCATCTTGGAAACCGAATTGTGAGGGATGGGCCATTAGTTGTACAAGATGCGTGAGTCACTAACTCACAACCCTGCCTCGACAAGGCAGCATAATTTTTATTTTACTAGCATCTTATTAAGAAAGTGACAGAGCGGTTATGTGATTGACTTGAAATCAATCTACGGGGGTTCAACTCCTTCCTTTCTCGTTAGTCTGCCTGTGCCAAAACAAAGGCGGGCTCCTCAAATGTGTGATAAGGGGGAGGGCAGCCATGAAGTCATTCAACGTTAGTTGAAGTCATTTCTACTGAAAGGACTTCACGTTTGGCGGCGAATGCTTCTCAGACAATATACAAGAACATGATTACTGCTACAAGAGAGATTAGTGAGCCGACAGAAGAAACTGTATTTCAAAGGGCGTAGGCGTCTGGGTAGTCTGAATACCGTCGGGGCATACCGGCTAGGCCAAGGAAGTGTTGGGGGAAAAATGTGAGGTTTACACCTGCAAACATTACCCCAAAGTGGATTTTTGTTCATGTGCTGTGTAGCGTATAGCCTGAAAATAGGGGGAATCAATGTACGAAGGCACCAACAATAGCAAATACAGCTCCTATTGATAAGACATAGTGGAAGTGGGCTACGACATAGTATGTATCATGTAGAACAATGTCTAAGGATGAGTTGGCTAAGACAATGCCAGTTAGGCCTCCGACTGTAAAGAGGAAAATGAAGCCGATGGCCCATAGGAGGGGGGTTTCTCATTTAACAGTGCCTCCGTGCAAGGTTGCGAGTCAGCTGAAGACTTTTACACCTGTTGGAATTGCGATGATTATTGTTGCAGATGTGAAATAAGCTCGCGTATCTACATCCATTCCTACTGTAAACATGTGATGGGCTCAAACAATGAAGCCTAGTAGGCCGATAGCTATCATGGCTCATACCATCCCCATGTATCCGAAAGGCTCTTTTTTACCGGAGTAGTAGGCAACGATGTGGGAAATTATACCAAACCCTGGAAGAATCAAAATATAAACTTCTGGGTGGCCAAAGAATCAGAATAGGTGTTGGTAGAGAATTGGGTCCCCTCCGCCTGCGGGGTCGAAAAAGGTTGTATTTAGGTTGCGGTCAGTTAGAAGCATTGTAATCCCAGCGGCAAGGACTGGTAGAGATAGAAGAAGTAAAACGGCAGTAATTAATACAGCCCATACAAATAAAGGGGTCTGATATTGGGATACAGCTGTAGGTTTCATGTTGATAATTGTTGTAATAAAATTGATGGCCCCTAAGATAGAGGAGATACCTGCTAGATGTAAGGAGAAAATGGTTAGGTCAACGGAAGCTCCAGCATGCGCCAGGTTTCCGGCTAGAGGGGGGTAAACGGTTCAGCCAGTTCCGGCGCCAGCTTCTACTCCAGAAGAAGTTAGGAGTAGAAGAAATGAGGGAGGGAGGAGTCAGAAGCTTATATTATTTATTCGAGGGAATGCTATATCAGGAGCCCCAATTATTAGAGGGATTAGTCAGTTTCCAAATCCTCCAATCATAATTGGTATAACTATGAAGAAGATTATTACGAAAGCGTGAGCTGTAACAATTACATTGTAGATTTGGTCGTCTCCAAGAAGGGCTCCTGGTTGGCTAAGTTCAGCTCGAATAAGTAGGCTTAAAGCGGTGCCGACTATACCAGCTCATGCACCAAATACTAGATAGAGGGTGCCGATGTCTTTATGGTTTGTTGAGAAAAATCAGCGGGTAATTGCCACAGGTAGGATGGCTGAGTAAGCGGTGGATTGTAGCCCCATATACAGAGGTTTGAGCCCTCTTCCTACCAAGCCTCGAGGTGTTTGACATGTTAGATTGCAAATCTTAAGGAGCAGATTAGCGTTTGCCGGGGCTTCCTCACCCTTCTCCTTTCTAAGAAAGGGTGAGGAAGGGTAGTCGGATGCCTGCTGGTTAGGGCGCTTAGCTGTTAACTAAGAGTTTGCGGGGTCATGGCCCGCCCGTCTAATAAGGTCTTAGTTTAATTAAATCGCTTGTTTTGCATGCATGAGATGTGGGTTAGTGTCCCGTAGGCCTTAGGCAAGGGCTGAGAGGCTTTCACTCCCGCTTAAGACTTTGAAGGTCTTTGGACTGTATTCTATCGTAAGCCCTTAAGGAGTTAGAAGGGCAGCCACAGCAGGAGTGAGTGGCAAGAGGGAGAGGGCTGCTACAACAGTCATTGATAGTGGGAGAGTGGACTGGGGGGAGTAGAATCGCCAAGGAGTTGTACCCGTAAGGGTGTTAGGTGATACGGTGAGGGTTATTGCATAGGATAGTCGTAGGTAGAAGTAGAGGCTAAGGAGTGCAGTAAGGGCTGCAAAGGTGGCAGTAGCGGCTAGCCCCTGTTTAGTTAGTTCTTGTAGGATGAGTCATTTTGGCATGAACCCGGTAAATGGGGGGAGCCCGCCGAGCGAAAGAAGGCTGAGAGGGGCTAAGGTTATGATGACGGGGGCTTTCGTTCAAGAGGTTGCAAGTGTGTTAATGCTTGTTGCTTTATAAAGTTTAAATATTAGGAAGGCTGAGAATGTTATGATGAAGTAGGTTATAAGGGCAAGGAGGGCAAGGGTAGGTGAGAATTGCATGATTAAAATTATTCAACCTAGGTGGGCAATTGAGGAGTAAGCTAGAATTTTACGCAGCTGGGTTTGGTTCAGTCCGCCCCAGCCGCCAACGAGGGTGGATATAAGGCCTAGCGCCATTAGGATGGTTGGGTCGGGGGAGTTAATTTGTACGAGGAGAATAAAAGGAGCAATTTTTTGTCAGGTAGATAAGATTAAGCCTGTGGTAAGGTCTAGTCCTTGAAGGACCTCGGGGAGTCAAGCATGAACTGGGGCAAGGCCAATTTTTAATGCCAAGGCAAGGGTGATCAGGGTGGTGGGTAGCGGGTGTGTTATTTGTTCAATACTTCACTGTCCGGTTAGTCAAGCGTTTGTGGTGGAGGCAAAGAGGAGTGTGGCAGCTGCAGTGGCTTGGATTAGAAAGTATTTAGTTGTAGCTTCAACTGCTCGTGGGTGATGATTTTGAGTCATGAGGGGGAGAACGGCGAGGGTATTGATTTCTAGTCCTATCCACGCAAGGAGCCAGTGCGAGCTCGCGAGTGTAATTGTAGTACCTAGGCCTAACCCGGATAGGAGGACAGCTAGAATATACGGGTTCATTAGCAAAAGAAGGGGTTTAACCAACATTTTAGGGGCATGGGCCCGAAAGCTTAATTAGCTGATTTTACTAGGAGGTGGTGTAGTGGAAGCACAAAGAGCTTTGAATTCTTCAGTTAGGGTTCGAGTCCCTTCCTCCTAAATTGGAGCCAGGGGGGATTCCACCCCCACAATCACTATAAAAAAGTAACCCGTAATTCGAGTTCATGTAGGGGTTTAAACCCGTTCTTAAGGAGCCGGGGGGACTTTAACCCCCATGATTCACTCTATCAAAGTGACCCTTGAGATTTCAGGCACGAGTCCAGAATTAGAGGTGAGGGGGGAGGCCTGCGAATGCAATGGGTAGTGCGAGGTGCCAGATAACAAGGGCTAGTGTTAAGGGAAGGAAATTTTTTCAAATTAGGTGTATAAGTTGGTCGTAGCGGAAACGTGGGTAGGAGGCTCGCACTCAGAGGAAGACTATGGAAAGAAGGGATGCTTTAAATATTAGATTCATGGCAGTAAGCTCGGGGATCGTTGGGATATGGGATGCACCTAGGAATAATGTGGCGGAAAGAGTGTTTATTAGGAGGATGTTTGCGTATTCTGCCAGGAAAAATAGGGCGAAAGGTCCCCCCGCGTATTCAACATTGAACCCTGAGACTAGTTCTGATTCACCTTCAGTAAGGTCGAAAGGGGCTCGGTTGGTTTCAGCCAAAGTTGAAATATATCATATTGCGGCGAGTGGCCAAGTGGGGATAATTAATCAGATAGCCTCTTGAGCTGTGTTAAAGATCTGGAGTGTAAAACCCCCTGTAAAGATGATGATATTAAGGAGAATGAGGCCAAGGCTGACTTCATAGGAGATTGTCTGGGCTACAGCTCGTAGGGCTCCGATGAGGGCGTATTTTGAATTTGATGCTCAGCCTGATCCGAGGATTGAGTAGACTGCCAGGCTTGAAAGGGCAAGGATAAATAGAATGCCTAGGTTAAGGTCTGTAACGGGATACGGCAAGGGTATTGGGGCTCAGAGGGTTAAAGCGAGGGTCAAAGCAAGTATTGGGGCAAGTAAAAATAAGACGGGGGACGAGGTTGAGGGTTGGACTGGCTCTTTGATGAAAAGTTTTACTCCATCAGCGATTGGTTGGAGAAGTCCGTAAGGTCCTACAATGTTTGGGCCCTTTCGGAGTTGTATGTAGCCTAGAACTTTCCGTTCTAGTAGAGTAAGAAAGGCTACGGCTAGTAGGACAGGCACGATGAAGGCTAGGGGGTTTAAGATGTGAGATGAAATCACGGGAAACATAGTTGGGAAAAGGATTTGAACCTTTGTCGAAAGGGCTTAGGCCTTTTGCAATATCCGAGCTCTGCCACACCAACTAGCCCTTATCTAGGGCAGGGGTGTATATGTCCTTTACCTATTTTAGTTTTATACAATAGGAGGGGACAAGGCGTGCCTGGGACATGGGCCTTTTCTTCTCGGTCCTTTCGTACTGGAAAAGAACACGGCATAGATAGAAACTGACCTGGATTTCTCCGGTCTGAACTCAGATCACGTAGGACTTTAATCGTTGAACAAACGAACCCTTAATAGCGGCTGCACCATTAGGATGTCCTGATCCAACATCGAGGTCGTAAACCCCCTTGTCGATAAGGGCTCTAAAAGGGGATTGCGCTGTTATCCCTAGGGTAACTTGGTTCGTTGATCGGTTATACCGGATCTGGTTTGGTCAGATGTTCTGATTATTAGAGCGGTAGCTCTTAGCTTTGGGAGTTAGTACTCTCATTCCACGCGGGGGTTTTTTGTTTCCCCGGGGTCGCCCCAACCGAAGACACGGCAGCATTTGTTCACAAAGTTTAACCTTTTATCTTAGGGTGTTTAACATGATATGCTCGGGTGTCTGAAGCTCCATAGGGTCTTCTCGTCTTATGGTACCATCCCCGCTTCTGCACGGGGAGATCAATTTCATTGACCTGAAGGAGGAGACAGTTAAGCCCTCGTCTAGCCATTCATACGGGTCTTCATTTAAAAGACAAGTGATTACGCTACCTTTGCACGGTTAAAATACCGCGGCCGTTGAACTTATAGTCACTGGGCAGGCTGGACCTCTTATTCTTGGGTTTGCAAGAGGCGATGTTTTTGGTAAACAGGCGAGGCTTAGTGTTTGCCGAGTTCCTTCTTCTTCTTTTAGTCTTTCCTTGGGGGCACACCGGTGTAGGGTTAACGGTTTCTTTTTAGATGGTTTTCTGGTTTGTTAGACTGAGCATCTATTGCCCTCTTTGCTTGGGGCCGTTAAATTTCGGTGGGGGTTCGTTCCGATTTACACGTGTGCGAGGAGAAAGTCAGGTGCTTTCTTATTACTCATCTTAGCATATGCACTCTCATGTTTGCATGAGATGGTCTGATAGTGTTAGGGGGTTTGGATTAAATTATCTGAATATACGGTTGTGGTTAATGTTTGAGCTTTAACGCTTTCAGCAAGGGTGGCTGCTTTTAAGCCCACCTGAACATATTACCTTAAAAATATTATGATCTTTACCCACCTGGAAAAGTTGTATCTTGTGTCAAAAGGGCTGTACCCCCTTTGACTAACTCTCCTGGTTTCTCAATTATCGGTAGAGGTACAAACCGTGGTGAAGGGGGAAGCCTGGAGGCTGAACTCATATCCATTTCTCAGACAACCAGCTATAACTAGGTTCGGTAGGTATTTCACCTCTACTCGAAGCTCTTCCCACTCTTTTGCCACAGAGACGGGTTCGCCCTTTATGACAGGCTGTCTTGGAGTAGCTCACCATAGTTTCGGGGGGCCAAACTAAAGGACTCTTTGCTTGGATGGTTCTCGCTAAGTCATGATGCAAAAGGTACGAGATCTAATCTCTGCTTTTTCAGGCTTCACTGGGTTGTTTCATTTCTCTTTCAGCATTCCCTTGCGGTACTTTTTCTATTGCTCCAATAGTTCTTTTTCTGTCACCCGTACTAGAGAGGGAAAATGGTTTGTTGAATTAGAGGTGGTAGGGTTTTAGGGGTTATTTATGGGGATTGTTGTTTTTATGTGAGTGGGCTAGCTAGTTAGCGTCAGAACAATCTGATTTGCACAGATATCTTCTCGGTGTAAGTGAAATGCTATACTGTATTAGCTATGCTCTGATATTTTTCCAAGTGCACCTTCCGGTACACTTACCATGTTACGACTTGTCTCCCTTAATGAAATTTTCGGCATCTTGAGGTAGGTGGGGTGATATTTTCAGGGAGAGTGACGGGCGGTATGTGCGCACTTTAGAGCCAGCTTCAGCAGGACACTCTATTTCCTGCTTACTACTAAATCCTCCTTTGAGAGTGTGGTTTTCATGACACCTTCCGTGATTCACTAGAACTTAGTGAATGTAGCCCATCTCTTCCCCTCCCATGCGCTACACCTTGACCTGACGTTCTGGGTTGTACCAATTCTGCTTACTATAAGTCCCTCAGAGGGTAAGCTTACGACGGCGGTATATAGACGGGTTTAGCAAGGGAGGGTGAGGTTGAACGGGGATTATCAATTATAGAACAGGCTCCTCTAGGTGGGTCTAAAGTACCGCCAAGTCCTTTGGGTTTCAAGCTGAAGCTCGTAGTACCCGGGCGGATAGGTTAAGTGTTTTTCTATCAGTGTTTACAGCTAAGCATAATGGGGTATCTAATCCCAGTTTGTATCTCAGCTTTCGTGGAGTCAGATTAGGTTAGAGCTACTTTCGTAAGGGGGCTTCGTGGTCTCATATGCGTATAACTGCTTTGAGGTCATTCGGCTATAGTTTTAATTAGATATCCTATATTTAGGTTTATAGGTGGTCTAGGTTGTTGATCTGTCTTAACCACGCTTTACGCCGCAGTCTGTCAACTTGGGCCTCTCGTATAACCGCGGTGGCTGGCACGAGTTTTACCGGCCCTCTTAACCATAACTAAGTCAAGTTTTCACTTATGTCTTAAGATTTATCACTGCTGAATTCCCTTGGGGGTGTGGCTGAGCAAGGCGTTGTGGGCTTTAAATATGGAGTGCCTGATGCCAGCTCCTTGTTTTCAACAGAAAACTGTCAGGGCATCCTCACAGGGCTGCGGATACTTGCATGTGTAAGTTTGGTTAAAGATGACAATAAAGCCAGGACTAAACCTTTATGCCTACGGAACTTTCTAGGGCTCATCTCAACATCTTCAGTGTTGCGTCTTAAGTAGACTACGTGGGC